GTATATCTCGCCAAGATAGATAAAAGAAAGTATGGATTATGATCCAGATTCGAAATCAATACGTATCTCGCTTCATATCAATTAATTTCTATTTATAAAAGAAAGATAAGATTTAAAAAGAAAAATGAAACCATGTGTCAGGAACCAGATTTGAACTGGTGACACGAGGATTTTCAGTCCTCTGCTCTACCAGCTGAGCTATCCCGACCATTTCCAATGTAGCACCCCACCCTCATTTTATGAGATTACTGGAGTCGGTGTCAATTAAAGGGACACGGGGGGTTACAAAGTTTTCTCCAAGTCCTATAATTTCAATGGTATTCATTCATATCGGCATTTCTTGCTTCATTTGCAATGTGTATTCTATATCAATAAGAGAAAATCATTTACGCCCAAATACGTTTGTCAAAGAAGTCAAAGAATCAGAATGATAAGGGAATTTGGAACCGCTAACGAAAAGGGGGGATAGAGTAAATATTTTAGGGGTCAAATAGGCTTTTTGGGGATAGAGGGACTTGAACCCTCACGATTTTTAAAGTCGACGGATTTTCCTCTTACCATAAATTTCATTGTTGCCGGTATTGACATGTAGCATGTAGAATGGGACTCTATCTTTATTCTCGTCCGATTAATAAGATCTTTAAAAGATCTATCGGACTATGGAGTGAATGAGTTGAGGAATATTCGATTTATTCTTCAACGTGAAATAAATTCACACCTATTTTTCCATTTTTTCATTTTCATATTAAAAAAACAGATTCGGGTCAACATCAATCATTTGATATAGTATTCAATAGATGCGTTTATCCTTCATCCTTTCTAAAGTTTCCATGGAAAGATTCCTCTACCGGCGCAGTCAACTCCATTTGTTAGAACAGCTTCCATTGAGTCTCTGCACCTATCCCTTTTTTTTTCGTTTTTTGAACCTTTGTTTTGAGAAAACAGGATTTGGCTCAGGATTGCCCATTTTTATTAATTCCGGGGTTTCTCTGAATTTGAAAGTTATCACTTAGTAAGTTTCCATACCAAGGCTCAATCCAATTAAGTCCGTAGCGTCTACCGATTTCGCCATATCCCCCTTCTTTTTCTCTTTTATTTTGAGATTAAGATTTTATTAGAATATTATTCCTTTTTTCTTTCATTTATACTGGAACCTTTTAATTTATTAGATAGCGATTACTATCTTGAAAAAGTATTTTTTCTTACCTATAGGAAACGCATATTTGAGTGAATCAAATTGAATTTTATCATTTCTGTATCGGCAATTCAATATAGATTGATATATATCCTTTATATATCTTTCTCTTCATGCCACTTTTCCCATGCAATCGGGATACTTAAAGGGTCGATTCTTTTTTTCTTAACTTCCTTTTTTACGAATGAAAGCCGAGGAATGGTTGATTAGTTATAATTAATCAACCAAATTAGGAAGAAATATAGAGAAATATTGTAGGATAGAAAATAGAGAAGTGTAACAAAAATAATTTCAAATATCATGTGAATTCAAAATCAAAAAAAGGTTTGACTATCTAAAAATATTTAAGATTGACTAGCAAATATTATTCTATTCGAATTTAGAATTGTGATAAAGAAATCCAAAATTTTATATCGCTATAGAAATCGTTATGTTCTATAATATCCAATATTTATTGGTAATTATGGATTCTATTCTTTTCTATATTTCTAGAAACACTATACTTATAGTAATAGTGTCTTGAATTCCTATGCATAGACAACTTTGCATAGAAAATTTCTATTACTATAATACGGGCCCGCTTAGCTCAGAGGTTAGAGCATCGCATTTGTAATGCGATGGTCATCGGTTCGATTCCGATAGCCGGCTTTTTTCTATTTTTCATTTTTTTATTCCATTTTTCAAAAATGGAGAATCTTCCTTTGAAATCAAAGAATATTGAAAAGTGTCTTCCCCTCTTTCCAAAACCCATGAATAAGTTATAGGGGGAACTCATGACTATGTCAGGAAAAGGATCTTATATATTATTATATATATAATAATAGAAAGTTTGACTATTTATCCAATTTATCTCATTCTTCTGTATAGTAATAGTACAAGTACACTACTTCAGCAAACTTCGCTTCATTTAGTTCAGTTTGAGTTTAGATTTATTCTGTAAAATAAAAGAAAAAAAAGAATGAAATGAATTCTAAATAAGAATCAAGGAGTCTTTATTTTATGTCGCGTTACCGAGGACCTCGTTTCAAAAAAATACGTCGCCTGGGGGCTTTACCAGGACTAACTAATAAAAGGCCTAAGGTCGGGAGTGATCTTAGAAATCAATCGCGTTCCGGGAAAAAATCTCAATATCGTATTCGCCTAGAAGAAAAACAAAAATTGCGTTTTCATTATGGTCTTACAGAACGACAATTACTTAAATACGTTCATATCGCCGGAAAAGCCAAGGGATCAACAGGTCAAGTTTTACTACAATTACTTGAAATGCGTTTGGATAATATCCTTTTTCGATTGGGTATGGCTTCG